TTATGCTCTATTATTCCCATGGAAAGAGTAGGGGAGTGTATAGGAGTTAATCCATATTAATTTAATAATCTGTGTCTCTTCGAATTTCATTAAAAATTCCGTTCCATATCCTATAGAAATAGGATATGGAGCCAATGTTTTTTCTTTGCATCTCATTTTATTTAGGTATTTCGTGTTTGGTTCTAATCAAAAATTGGAAATCTATGTAACGATTGAAATATTATGCAACCCCATGTTAAACAAAAATAAATATCAATCATATATCATATAATAATCAATCATATATCATATAATAGAATAATATAAAATGAGGAAATGGTTAGCTTATATGGCATGTATCGTTCTATTTCAATGACAATAATTTTTTGGTTTTTTTGAAAAATCAAAGAATAAAGATTCAAATCTTAACTTACATCATTTTTTCTACATCTCATAAAAAAATTGGATTTCTTTCTTCTTTATCTTTGATCTATTTTAAATTAAAGCAGTGATGAGTCAATTAAAAAAAGACTTATCTTCCTATGAAGATCAAACGTGATTTTTATTGTCCAATTTTCTTCAACAAAGTTAATCAAATTAAATAATGATGTCTAAATAGAAAACTTTTTCAATTTCAATTAGAAATTGTTTTTAATAAAATATTTTTATCCTTCTAAGGGAAATCTTTAAAAAAATAGGAAATCGTTGAATCTATCCTATATGAGTCATTTGAAGATGCAGATTCAAAAAGGAATTTGTTTATATATTTATATTTCTTTGTAGTATCTATATCTTTCTAGTATCTATATAGTTTTTTTATATTATATATTAATATTTTATTCTTTTTTTTTTTTTTATTATTATTTTTTTTGTTAAAAATGCCGTCTTTCTAAGACTTTTTCAGAAAAATCGTTCCACATATCATATTATAGAAGAAACGGGATATCTATGGACAGCTGAACCAATGACTATTCATGATTCCATGATTGAATCAATCCCATACTGGTTCCAAATTAGAGGAATGTTATGGTAAAACTTCGTTTGAAACGATGTGGTAGAAAGCAACGTGCGACTTGAAGGACACGATCCGTTGTGGATTTTGACATCCACTATTTTCATTTGTCTAGGAATGAGGGTGCTCTTGGCTCGACATTGTTTGGTCTATTACACCCGAATCCTTCGTTTTTTGTTCGGTTGTAAATAGTTCACGATGGAGCTCGAGTAGAAAGGATTAATTCATTTCTCGGGGGCAAGGATCTAGGGTTAATGCCAATCAATCAATTGGAACAACTTCGTAAATGTATCTTCCATATATAGAAATAGAAAAGATCCAATTCTAGCAAGTTTCCAATTCAAAAGCAAAATTTGTTGGAATTGATCAAATTTTTTCGATTCAAAGTGTATCACGCGGGAATCAACTGTCCATAGGATTCTTTGCTAGAAAGCAATCAAAAGGGGCATGTTGCTGCCATTTTGAAAGGATTAAGAAGCACCGAAGTAATGTCTAAACCCAATGATTTAAAATAAGGATAGAGGATCTAAGAACAAGGAAACACCATTTTAATTGGCTCGATAGTCTCAATAACTGGATCAGACTAAAGAATCCAGCTAGAATTTTAAACGAGACAAACAAAAGGGGGTAAAGACTACTCAATAAATGAAATTGACTAAAGATTTTTCCTTTGAGCTATTTGAGAGTTATGCAACTTGAGTTATGAGTACGAATGGTTTCTTTTTTCCTTTTCAGGAAGAAAAAAAGAAAAAGACTGAAATCGTAGTCTAATTGATTTTATAGGCCCATTTGTCATTTAATTTACATTTAATTTAGTAGAATTGCATAGATAGACAAAACTTCTAATCAAATCATTTTTTCTCGAGCCGTACGAGGAGAAAACTTCCTATACGGTTCTAGGGGGGATATTGTTCATCTATATCTATCCCAATGAGCCGTCTATCGAATCGTTGCGATTGATGTTCGATCCAGAAGAGAAGGAAAAGATCTTAGAAAAGTGGGCTTTTATGATCCAATGAAGAATCAAACTTATTTAAATGTTCCTCTTATTCTATATTTCCTTGAAAAAGGTGCTCAACCCACAGAAACTGTTCAGAATCTTTTAAAGAAAGCGGAAGTTTTTAAGGAACTTTCGTCTAATCAAATGAAATTCAATTAAATCCAAAAATACCAAGGGGGGGGGTAGCAACTTGTATATAACTTTGTATAATTTTTCTCCACGGTTTTTTTTGATCCCCCCCTTTTTCCACTGTATTCATATTTATTTATCATTCTTTCCGTCGAATCCGATGATATAAAACGACAAAACTTTAGTTTTTTTGTTTGATCTTATATTTGTTTGATCTTATAAATATCAAATTCAGATATTTCCTTCAATTGTGTGGTTTGCATTGGAACTCAACTAACCAACAAGGAATACACTCTGTTTATTCCACTTAGATTGATGAAATGCATTATGGACTAAAAAATCCGATATTTTTTTTTAATTCTTCCTTTTTTATTCTTGCA